TATTAATAAATTTATGTATGTATATTTATATATTAATAAATTTATATATATATTTACATTTACATATATATTAATAAATTTATATATATATATATATATGTAAACATATATATATTATTTTTTTTTATTTTATTTATAATATTCATATTAAATACTAATTTGGAAATTAAACAATAATAATTCTTATAAATAATAAAATATTAATATATTTAATAATAATTTATCTTACATTAATTTATTAAATTAAAATATATTTATATATATTAATAAATTTATATATATATATAAATTTATGTATATAAATAAATATTTGAACCGTTTTAAATAAATTTTATTATAAAAAAAAAAATTAAAAATAAGCTAAATAAGCTTTTGGGTTCATACCCCAACTATAAAGGATATCCTTTTTTTTAAACCAAAATAAAGTGCCTGATTAAAGGATTATTCTGATAGGATAAATTAAGTAATTCATAAATTACCTTTATTATATTTTATAGAATCAAACTATATCTAATAATATCAAAAATTATTGTGCCTCTTACACTAAAATATAATTTTATAATAATAATGAATTTTTAATTCTTATAAAAATATTAATTTTTTATTTTATATTATATTCTCATTTAATTCATCAAAAATATTTTTTTTTTTTATTTTAATTATTAGTACTTTAATTACTATTTCTTCAAATTCTTGATTAGGATGTTGAATTGGATTAGAAATTAATTTATTAAGATTTATTCCCTTAATTTCCATTTCTAATAATCTACTAGCTACTGAAGCTTCTTTAAAATATTTTTTAACTCAATCTATTGCTTCTATTAATTTTTTATTTTCTATTTTATTAAAAATAATTTTATTAAAAAACTTTGAAATAAATTTATTATTATCAATTATAATTAATTCTTCAATATTAATAAAAATAGGTTCCGCCCCATTCCATTTTTGATTCCCCAATATTGTTGAAGGATTATCGTGATTTAATAATTTTATTTTAATGACTTGACAAAAAATTTCCCCTATAATTATTTTGTCTTATTTTTTTAATAAAAATTTCATTATTATGATTATCATTATTAATGTAATAATTGGAGCATTAGGAGGACTAAACCAAACCTCATTACGAAAATTAATAGCTTTTTCTTCAATTAATAATTTAGGATGAATAATATCTTCAATTATAATTAGAGAAAATTTATGAATATTTTATTTAATAATATATTCTTTTATAATTAGAATTATATGTTTTTTATTTTATATTATAAATATATTTTTTATTAATCAATTATTTATTAATAATATAAATCCTTTTATTAAAATTAATATAATTATTAATTTTTTATCATTAGGGGGTTTACCCCCACTTATTGGATTCTTCCCTAAATGAATTATTATTAACTTTTTAATTATAAATAAAATATATTTTTTAACTTTTATTATAATTATAATAAGATTAATTATATTATTTTTTTATATTCGTATTATTTACTCTACTTTTATATTTAACTATTTTAAAATAAAATGATTTAAAATTTATATAAAAAATAATAAATTAAATTTTATCAATACTTTTTCTTTTATATCTCTAAGAGGAATAATTCTAAGAACTTTATTTTTTTTTTAAGGTTTTAAGTTAACATAAACTAATAATCTTCAAAATTATTTATAAAGAATTATTCTTTAAGCCTTAGTAAATAATATTTTTACTCCTTAAAATTTGCAATTTTATATCATTTATTGAATATAAGACTAATCTAACAAAAGAGATTACTCTCGTAAATAAATTTACAATTTATCGCCTATCCTCAGCCATTTTATTTTTTTTGCGAAAATGACTTTATTCAACAAATCATAAAGATATTGGAACTTTATATTTTATTTTTGGAATTTGAGCAGGTATAGTAGGAACTTCATTAAGTATATTAATTCGAGCTGAATTAGGAAATCCTGGATCACTAATTGGAGATGATCAAATTTATAACACTATTGTTACTGCTCATGCTTTTATTATAATTTTTTTTATAGTAATACCTATTATAATCGGAGGATTTGGTAATTGATTAGTCCCTCTTATATTGGGAGCTCCAGATATAGCTTTCCCACGAATAAATAATATAAGATTTTGACTTCTTCCCCCATCAATTATCCTTTTAACCTCCAGAAGAATTGTAGAAAATGGAGCAGGAACAGGATGAACAGTTTATCCCCCACTTTCATCCAATATTGCCCATAGAGGAAGATCTGTAGATCTTGCAATTTTTTCCTTACACTTAGCAGGAATTTCATCAATTTTAGGAGCTATTAATTTTATTACTACAATCATTAATATACGATTAAATAATTTATCATTTGATCAAATACCATTATTTGTGTGAGCTGTAGGTATTACAGCATTTTTATTACTTTTATCATTACCTGTTTTAGCGGGAGCAATTACAATATTATTAACTGATCGTAATTTAAATACATCATTTTTTGACCCTGCTGGAGGTGGAGATCCAATTCTTTATCAACATTTATTTTGATTTTTTGGACACCCCGAAGTTTATATTTTAATTTTACCTGGATTTGGAATAATTTCTCATATTATTTCCCAAGAAAGAGGAAAAAAGGAAACTTTTGGATGTTTAGGAATAATTTATGCAATATTAGCTATTGGATTACTAGGGTTTATTGTATGAGCTCATCATATATTTACAGTTGGAATAGATATCGATACACGAGCATATTTTACATCAGCAACTATAATTATTGCAGTACCTACTGGAATTAAAATTTTTAGTTGATTAGCTACTTTTCATGGAACACAAATTAACTACTCACCTTCAATTTTATGAAGATTAGGATTTGTATTTTTATTTACAGTAGGGGGATTAACTGGAGTAATCTTATCTAATTCTTCTATTGATATTACTCTTCATGATACTTATTATGTAGTAGCTCATTTTCACTATGTATTATCTATGGGAGCTGTATTTGCTATTATAGGAGGATTTATTCATTGATATCCTTTATTTACTGGATTGTGTATAAACCCATTCATATTAAAAATTCAATTTTTAATTATATTTATTGGAGTTAATTTAACTTTCTTCCCCCAACATTTTCTAGGATTAGCTGGTATACCTCGACGATACTCTGATTATCCTGATTCTTATATTTCTTGAAATATTATCTCATCTCTAGGTTCATATATTTCTTTATTAGCTGTAATATTAATATTAATTATTATTTGAGAATCAATAATTAATCAACGAATTACTTTATTTTCTATAAATCTACCATCATCAATTGAATGATATCAATCACTACCCCCAGCTGAACATTCATATAATGAATTGCCTATTCTAAATAATTTCTAATATGGCAGATTATATGTAATGGATTTAAACCCCATTTATAAAGGTTTATCCTTTTTTTAGAAATGGCAACATGATCTAATTTTAATTTACAAAATAGAGCTTCACCTTTAATGGAACAAATTATCTTTTTTCATGATCACACTCTTATTATTTTAATTATAATTACAATTTTAGTAGGTTATTTAATATTAAGTTTATTTTGAAATAAATTTATTAATCGTTTTCTCTTAGAAGGACAAATAATTGAATTAATTTGAACTATTTTACCAGCAATTACTTTAATTTTCATTGCTCTTCCATCTCTTCGACTATTATATTTATTAGATGAATTAAATAATCCTTTAATTACTTTAAAATCTATTGGCCATCAATGATATTGAAGATATCAATATTCCGATTTCCACAATATTGAATTTGATTCTTATATAATCCCATCAAATGAACTCCAAATTAATAGATTTCGATTATTGGATGTAGATAATCGAATTATTTTACCAATAAACAACCAAATTCGAATTATAGTTACAGCTACAGATGTTATCCATTCATGAACTGTACCATCCTTAGGTGTAAAAGTAGATGCTAATCCAGGACGATTAAATCAAACTAATTTTTTTATTAACCGTCCTGGAATTTTTTATGGGCAATGTTCAGAAATTTGTGGAGCTAATCATAGTTTTATACCTATTGTAATTGAAAGAATTTCAATTAAAAATTTTATTAATTGAATTAATAATTATTCCTCATTAGATGACTGAAAGCAAGTATTGGTCTCTTAAACCACTTTATAGTAAATTAGCAATTACTTCTAATGAAAGAATTAGTTAAAAAAAAATAACATAAATATGTCAAATTTAAATTATTACCTATGTAATATTCTTTTATACCTCAAATAATACCTATTAATTGATTAATATCATTCTTTTTTTTTATTTTAATTTACTTAATTTTTAATTTTATAAATTATTATATTTATAAAATTAATTTATCTAATAATAAAAAATCAAATAATTTTATTATAAAAAATTTTAATTGAAAATGATAAGTAATTTATTTTCAATTTTTGACCCCTCCACAAATTTATTTAATTTATCTTTAAATTGAATTAGTACTATTTTAGGAATTTTATTCATTCCCTATTCATTTTGACTTATTCCTAATCGTCATTTTTTTTTTTGAAATTTAATTATTATAAAACTTCACAACGAATTTAAAACTCTACTAAAAAATAACTATTTTCAAGGATCAACATTTATTTTCATTTCAATATTTTCATTTGTATTATTTAATAATTTCTTAGGATTATTCCCATATATTTTTACTAGAACAAGTCATTTAACATTATCATTATCTATTTCTTTACCTTTATGATTAAGATTTATAATTTATGGTTGAATTAATAATTCTCAACATATATTTATTCATATAATTCCACAAGGAACACCAACAGTTTTAATACCTTTTATAGTATTAATTGAAACAATTAGTAATATTATTCGACCAGGAACTTTGGCTGTTCGTTTAACTGCAAATATAATTGCAGGACACTTATTAATAACTCTTTTAAGAGGAACAGGACCTAATATAAATTCCTACATAGTTATAATTTTAGTATTAATTCAAATTTTATTATTAATTTTAGAATCTGCTGTAGCAGTTATTCAATCTTATGTTATTGCTATTTTAAGTACTTTATATTCTAGAGAAGTAAATTAATTAATGAAAACCACTTTTAATCACCCATTTCATTTAGTTGATTATAGCCCATGACCTTTAACAGGAGCAATTGGAGTTATAACTTTAGTAACAGGATTAGTTAAATGATTCCACAATTTTGAAATAAATTTATTATTTTTAGGATATATTATTGTTATTTTAACTATATTTCAATGATGACGAGATGTTTGTCGTGAAGGAACATTCCAAGGTAAACATACAATTTTAGTAACTAAAGGACTTCGTTGAGGAATAATTTTATTTATTGTATCAGAAATTTTCTTTTTTTTATCATTTTTTTGAGCATTTTTTCATAGAAGATTATCCCCTAATATTGAAATTGGATCTATGTGACCTCCTGTAAGAATTACACCATTCAATCCATTTCAAATTCCTTTACTTAATACTATTATTTTAATTAGATCTGGAGTATCTGTTACTTGAGCTCATCATGCTTTATTAGATAATAATAATACTCAAACTACTCAAAGTTTATTTATTACTATTACATTAGGAATTTATTTTACAATTCTTCAAGCTTATGAATATTTAGAAGCCCCCTTTACAATTGCAGATAGAATTTACGGATCAACTTTTTTTATAGCTACAGGATTTCATGGACTTCATGTTATTATTGGAACATTATTTTTATTAATTTGTCTTATTCGACATTTAAATAATCATTTTTCTAAAAACCATCACTTTGGATTTGAAGCAGCAGCATGATATTGACATTTCGTAGATGTAGTATGATTATTCCTTTATGTATCTATTTATTGATGAGGAAATTAATTATTTATATAATATATTTAGTATATTTGACTTCCAATCAAAAAGATTAAAACTTTTTAATATAAATAATTATCATAATAATAAATATTTTTTTTTTATTTTTAATAATTTCTAATATTATAATATTTTTATCTATTATTCTATCAAAAAAATCATTTTCTGATCGAGAAAAATCTTCCCCATTTGAATGTGGATTTGACCCTAAATCATCAGCTCGAATTCCTTTCTCTTTACATTTTTTTCTTATTACAGTCATTTTTTTAATTTTTGATGTAGAAATTGCTTTAATTTTCCCTATTATCCCTCTTTTTAAAATAGTAAATTTTATTTTATGAACTAAAATTAGATTTTTTTTTATTATTATTTTAATTGTAGGACTATATCATGAATGAAATCAAAATATATTAAATTGAACAAATTAATATATATATATATATATATATATATCTATTTATAGGATTATAGTTTATTTAAAACATTTGATTTGCATTCAAAAAATATTGAATTTTCAATTTATCTTAATTAAAATAAGAAGCAATATTGCATTTAATTTCGACTTAAAAGAAAGAGTTACTTAACTCCTTATTTATTAATTGAAACCAAAAAGAGGTATATCACTGTTAATGATAAAATTGAATCTATATTCCAATTAAGTCAAAGAAATATATAGATTAAAATTAAGCTGCTAACTTAACTTTTAGTGGTTAAATTCCATTAATATTTCTTCTTTTTCTTTCCTCTTTTTAATTATTATTTATATAGTTTAATAAAAACTTTACATTTTCATTGTAAAAATAAAAATATACTTTTTTATAAATTTTTTTTTATTTAAAAATAATTCTATATTTCCTTAATATCTTCAATATTATGCTCTACATATATAAGCTATTTAAATAATTATTTATTTTAACTTATAATAAAATAAATATAAAAAATCTAATCAATATTCATAGCACAAATCTAAATAAATAAATTTTTAAATTATTCATTTGATAAAATCTATATAAAATAGAATATTTTTTAATAATTTCCATTAAACCTCATCCTCTATAAACTTCTCTTCAACCTATATCCACAACCTTTAATAAATTTTGACTAAAATTAAGAAAATAATATCTTAAACCATAAGTAGATAAATTAGGTATAAATCACATTAAACATAAAAAATTTCTTAAATTATAAGTTATAATAAATTTATTAATAGAATAAATCTTTATATTTCTAATTATATAACCTAAAATCATCCCAATGATTCTAACATAAATTACTATTATTTTCAAATTCCAAGGTAAATAAATTATATAAGGATAAGAAAAAACCATTCATCTTAAAAATCTACCTCTTACAACTCTCATAAATAATAAAACAAATATTCTTTTTAATATTACATAATCTTCATCAAATAAATTATAAACTCTAATCAAATTGAAATCATTTACTATCAAATATATAATTAAACGAATTGTATAAAATATAGTTAAACCAGTTGAAATATAATATAAAAAAAAAATCACTAAATTTAAATTTCTAAATCTCACTAACTCTAAAACTAAATCCTTAGAGTAAAATCCAGCTAAAAAAGGAATTCCACATAAAGCTATATTAGAAATATTTATACATAAAGAAGTTAAAGGAATATAAAATCTAATTCCCCCTATAAATCGAATATCTTGTATATCATTTATTATATGAATAATAACCCCAGCACATATAAATAATAAAGCTTTAAATATAGCATGTGTAAGAAGATGAAAAAAAGCTAAATCTGGCAATCCTATACTTAAAATTCTTATTATCAATCCTAATTGTCTTAATGTAGATAAAGCAATAATTTTTTTTAAATCAAATTCATAATTAGCTCTAATACCGGCCATAAATATAGTTAAACCTGATAATAATAATAAAACTTTTAAAAAAAATATATTAACTAACAACAAATTAAATCGAATTAATAAATAAACCCCAGCAGTAACTAATGTTGATGAATGAACTAAAGCTGAAACAGGAGTTGGAGCTGCTATAGCTGCAGGTAATCAAGATCTAAAAGGAATCTGAGCTCTTTTAGTTATTGCTGCCATAATAATCATAAAACTAATTAAATTTATTGATCAATCATTTTTTATAAATTCTAAATAATAAATATAATTTCATCTTCCATAATTTATTATTCAAGAAATAACTATTAAAATAAATACATCACCAATTCGATTAGATAAAGCAGTTAGTATCCCTGCATTATAAGACTTTAAATTTTGATAATAAATTACCAATAAATAAGAAACCAAACCTAATCCATCCCAACCTAATAAAATTCTAATAATATTAGGACTAATAATTAATAATATTATAGATATTACAAACAATAAAACTAAAATAATAAATCGTCTTAAATTTAATTCTGATCTTATATATCTTTTTCTATAATAAATAACTACAGAAGAAATTAAAAAAACAAACATTATAAATAATAAAGATATTCAATCTAATAAAATTGATATAGTAATTCTTATAGAATTAAAAGAAACAATTTCTCATTCAAGAAAAATAATTATTTTATTTATAATAAAATATATTATAAAAAAAAAATTTAATATTCTTATAAAAAATAAAAAAAAAAAAGAAATAAAACAAATAGAATAATTTTTTATATTAATGATTTAAAATGAAGATTATTCATATATTTGATTCCACAAATCAATATTTTCATTAAATTATTTAAATAAATTCAAATTATTCTATAATCAATTTTAACTACTATTAAATTTAAAGGCAATCAATGTAAAATTAACATTAAATATTCTCGAGAAACTCCAGTATAATATCTATAAATTCCTGAATAATATTTTCCATGTTGAACATAAGAATATAAATATAATCTATAACCTGCACTAAAAAAAGAAATTAATATTAATATAATTATTGATAATCAAGATCATCTAACTAATCTATTAATTAAACTAATCTCCCCTATTAAATTAATTCTAGGGGGAGCTGCTATATTAGAAGACATTAATAAAAATCATCATAAACTTATAGAAGGTATAAAATTTATTATACCCTTATTAATATATAATCTTCGACTATGTAAACGTTCATAGCTAATATTAGCTAAACAAAACATTCCAGATGAACATAAACCATGACCAATTATTATAATATAAGCTCCTATAAATCCTCAATAATTTATAATTATAATACCTCTAATAACAATTCTTATATGAGCAACAGAAGAATAAGCAATTAAAGATTTAATATCAATTTGACAAAAACATTTTAATCTAATATAAAACCCCCCAATTAATCTAATAATAATTCTAATATAATTTAACTTTATATTAATTTGTTGTAAAAAAATTAATAAACGCATTAATCCATAACCTCCTAATTTTAATATAATACCAGCTAAAATTATAGAACCTGAAACAGGAGCCTCTACATGAGCCTTGGGAAGTCATAAATGAACAAAATATATAGGTATTTTAACTAAGAATGCCATAATTATAGAAAAATACAATAAATAAATATTCATATTCATGAACTTTAAAAAATAAATTATTATTCTATTTATATTATTAAAAATATAAAAAATTCCCATTAATAAAGGTAATGATATAAATAGAGTATAAAATAATAAATATATACCAGCCTTAATTCGTTCAGGTTGATATCCCCACCCAATAATTAATATTAAGGTTGGAATCAATCTACCCTCAAAAAATAAATAAAATATAAATATATTTATAACACTAAATGTTAAATATAACATAATTAATAAAAAAATTACATTAAACAAAAAAAAATTAACATAAAATTTTAATTTAAATAAATTTTCTCTAGATATAATTATTAAAATAGAAATTCAAATTCTTAATAAAATTAACCCATATGATATAATATCACAAGATATTATATATCTTAAATTACAAAATAAATTAAATCTTATTATTAAATTTATAAATAAAAATATTATAAAAAATATAACTATTTGAACCATTCAAAATATATTTTTTAAAAAACAAAAAGGAATTATAAATAACATTATTATTAAAAATTTTATCATTATTTTTATTTTATATTATAACAAATTAAACCCTTGAAAATAATCACTTCCATGAGTACGAATTATAGAAACTAAAATAGATAACCCTAAAACACCTTCACAAACTGAAAAAACTAAAAATACCATTAATATATATAACTCATATTCAATATAAGAAAAATATACCATTAAAAAAAAAAACATACTCAAAACAATAAATTCTAATCTTAATAAAACAATTAATAAATGCTTATGTTTTAAAACAAAAATTAAATTACCAATAATAAATATTAAAATAAATATAAAATTTATATAAATTATCATTAAATGTTTTAATAGTTTAAAAAAACATTGGTCTTGTAAATCAAAATTAAGTAATTTACTTTTAAAACTTCAAAGAAAAAGAATTTCTTTATCTATAATCTCCAAAATTATTATTTTTATAAACTATTCTTTGATTTGAAATAACAAAAATTTTTTTATCTTCATTAATTATAATTATCAGATTATTTATATTTTTTTTTAATAATCCTTTATCAATAGGATTAATAATTTTAATTCAAACTTTATTAATTTGTTTACTATCAGGTATATTAATTAAAACTTATTGATTTTCATATATTTTATTTTTAACATTTATAGGAGGTTTATTAGTTTTATTTATTTATGTATCAAGAATTGCTTCTAATGAATTATTCAAACCCTCATTCAATTTAAAATTAACATTTATAATTTCAATATTTTTAATTATATTTATTATTTACATATATTACAATAATATATTTTGAATAAACCTTTTAACAAACTCAGATATAGATAATTTCTTAAATTTAAATTATTACTTTAACAACGAAAATAAAATAAATTTAAGTAAACTTTACAATAATCAAACTTTTATAATTATATTAATATTAATTATTTATTTATTTATTACTTTAATTGCAATTGTAAAAATCACCAATATTTTTTATGGTCCTATTCGAGCTAATTTTAACTAATATATATATATATATATATATATATAATTATAATGACAAATAAAAATTTTAAACTTTTACGAAAAAATAATCCTATTTTCAAAATTTTAAATGGATCATTAGTTGATCTTCCATCCCCATCTAATATTTCTTATTGATGAAATTTTGGATCTTTATTAGCTTTATGTTTAATTGTGCAAATTTTAACAGGCCTATTCCTAACAATATATTATACTGCTAATATTGATATAGCATTTTATAGAGTTAATTATATTTGTCGAAATGTAAATTATGGTTGATTAATTCGAACTTTACATGCTAATGGAGCATCATTTTTTTTCATTTGCATTTATTTACACATTGGACGAGGTATTTATTATGAATCTTTTAATTTAAAACATACTTGAATAATTGGAGTAACAATTTTATTTTTATTAATAGCTACAGCTTTTATAGGATATGTACTACCATGAGGACAAATATCTTTTTGAGGAGCAACCGTAATTACTAATTTACTTTCAGCTATCCCCTATTTAGGTTCTATATTAGTAAATTGAATTTGAGGAGGATTCGCAGTAGATAACGCTACTTTAACACGATTTTATACATTTCATTTTTTATTACCCTTTATTATTTTAATAATAACTATAATTCATTTATTATTTTTACATCAAACAGGATCAAATAATCCTTTAGGATTAAATAGTAATTATGATAAAATCCCATTTCATCCATTTTTTACCTTCAAAGATTTAATTGGAGCAATAATAATACTATTTATTTTAATTATATTAACTTTAAATAATCCATACTTATTAGGAGATCCTGATAATTTTATCCCAGCTAACCCATTAGTTACTCCTGTACATATTCAACCAGAATGATACTTTTTATTTGCTTATGCAATTCTTCGTTCAATTCCTAACAAGTTAGGAGGAGTAATTGCATTAGTAATATCTATTCTAATTTTAATTATTTTACCTTTTACATTTAATAAAAAAATTCAAGGAATTCAATTTTATCCCATCAATCAAATTTTATTTTGATTATTAGTAATAATAATTATTTTACTAACATGAATTGGAGCTCGACCAGTTGAAGATCCATATATTATTACAGGTCAATTATTAACAATTTTTTATTTTTCATACTTTATTATTAACCCATTAATAAATAAATATTGAGATAAATTAATTTTCAACCAATAAATTTTAAAAATTAATGAGCTTGTTAAGCATATGTTTTGAAAACATAAGAAAGAATTTATTATTCTATTAATTTGTACTAAAAATAATTAATATTATATAATAATAATTTTAATACCTAAAAAAAATATAATAAAATTTAATGAAATAGGTAAATAACTTTTTCAAGCTAAATATATTAACTTATCATAACGATAACGAGGTAAAGTACCTCGAACTCAAATAAATAAAAAAGAAATAAATAATAATTTCAAATAAAAAATTAAAGATAATCTATACCCCCCTATATATACTAAAACAAATAATAAACTTATAAATAAAATTCTTGAATATTCAGCTAAAAAAATTAAAGCAAATCCCCCACTTCTATATTCAACATTAAATCCAGAAACTAACTCTCTTTCTCCTTCTGCAAAATCAAAAGGAGTACGATTTGTTTCTGCTAATATTGAACTAATTCAACAAAATCTTAAAGGTAATATTAAAAATATAAATCAAATATTATTTTGATATAATGAATAATTAATTAAATTATAATCTATAATTAAAATTACACTTGATAACAAAATTATAGCTAAACTTACTTCATAAGAAATAGTTTGAGCTACAGCACGTAAACCCCCTAATAAAGCATAATTAGAATTAGATGATCAACCTGCCACTATAACAGTATAAACCCCCAATCTTATACAACATAAAATAAATATTAACCCTAAATTAAATCTAATTAAATTAAAATAATAAGGAATAACTATTCAAATCAATAAAGATAATAAAAATCCTATAATAGGAGAAAAATAATATATAATATAATTTGAATAATTGGGATAAATTTGTTCTTTAGTAAATAATTTAATAGCATCAGAAAAAGGTTGTAAAATTCCTATAAATCCTAACTTATTAGGACCTTTACGAATCTGAATATAACCTAAAACTTTACGTTCTAATAAAGTTAAAAAAGCAACACCAATAAGAACTCCAATAATTAAAATTAATAAACCAATAAAAATTATATAGATATCATTATTAATCATTTACTATCTATATAAATAAATTATATATTTATGACTTCTAAAATCATTACATTTTTCTGCCAAAATAGCATATATATATATATATATAATTTATTTATTATATTTAATTTTTATTAATAATATTCAAATAATAAATTTAATTTAAATATTTAATCCTTTCGTACTAAAATATTTCAATTTTAAAAAGATAGAAACCAACCTGGCTCACACCGGTTTGAACTCAGATCATGTAAGATTTTAATGATCGAACAGATCAAAATTTTTAAACTTCTGCATTTAAACTTTATCTTAATCCAACATCGAGGTCGCAAACTTTTTTTCTTATTTGAACTAAAAAAAAAAATTACGCTGTTATCCCTAAGGTAATTTTTTCTTATAATCAAAATATTTGGATCATTTATTCACTTATATATGTAAAATTTTAAAAAAAGTTATTTTAATTTTTTCATCACCCCAATAAAATTAAATAATTAATATAAATTTATTAATTTAAAAATAATTAATATTAATTATTTAATAAAACTCTATAGGGTCTTCTCGTCTTTTTTATTTATTTTAACTTTTTAATTAAAAAATTAAATTCTATATTTTATAATTAAGACAGTTTATATTTCATCCAATCTTTCATACAAGTCATCAATTAAATGACTAATGATTATGCTACCTTTGTACAGTCAAAATACTGCAGCCCTTTAATAATTAAATCAGTGGGCAGATTAGACTTTATATTATTTTCAAAAAGACATGTTTTTGATAAACAAGTGAATATAATTTTTGCCGAATTCCTTAAAAATAATTAATAAAAATTTTAATATAATTTTATTATTTATATACTAATTTTATCATTATAACTAAAATTAAATAATTAAAATTCATTTTTTTTTTTATAAAAATATAAATTTTATATTAAATTTTATTTTTAATAAAATTATTTATAATAAATTAAAATTAATTAACAATATAAATCATATAAATTTTAAAAAAAAAATAATAAATTATATAAATTTAAATTAAAGCTTATCCCTTAAAATATAAAATTTATTAATATATTAATTTAATAATTAATTAATATATATATATATATATATATATATATAATAAATTTAAAATTAAATTTTTTTCTAAAAAAACTAGATATACTTAAGAACGATTAACATTTCATTTCCAATTAATTATTTAAAATATTTATGCTACAATAACTTTAATAATTAATTATCTCTCTTAATTTCGAGAATTTTTTTTTAAAATTTTATTAAATAAACTCTGATACACAAGATACATTAAATTAAAATTACTTTTAAATAAATTTTATTTTCAATTATATTTCAAAATTCTTATACAATACATATTTCTCTATAAATTTATTAATTTTTTCTTTATAAATTACTTTAACCCCCCAATTAAAATAATTATAAATATTTTTAAAAATTTTTTTATTATAAATAATATATTAATTTGTCCCCTCAAATTAATTAATTATTTAATATCTTTTCAATGTAAATGAAATACTTAATATCAAGCTCTAATTTGTCTTTCTAGAAACACTTTCCAGTACCTCTACTTTGTTACGACTTATTTCAATTTTAATAAATATATGAAAGCGACGGGCAATATGTACATATTCCAATTTTAAATCATTTTAATTAATTAAATAAAATTACATTTAAATCCACCTTCAAATAATTATTTCAAACTATTATTCATTTAAATAAATTTATTGTAATCCATTATATTCTTAATTATTATCTGTATCTTGATCTGATTTAATTTATAATTTTAATTTCTAAATATTATTTACCATTAAAAAATATTTTTTTAACAACGATATACAAAATTTTAAATTAAGTAAATTTATTCGTGGATTATCAATTAATAAACAGATTCCTCTAAATGAACTAAAATACCGCCAAATTATTTAAGTTTCAATAAATAATTATTTACTATTTTAGTATATAAAATTTAAATTTTTATAATAGGGTATCTAATCCTAGTTTTTTATAAAATTTATTAAATCATAAAAATTAAATAATTTTAATTAAATTAAAATTTCACCTAATAATACACATATAAATTTAAATTATAAATAATTTATTTATTAACCTACTAATAAAATTTAATTTAATTTTTGTATAACCGCAACTGCTGGCACAAAATTTGTTATTAATTATTATATTACTAATTCTTAATTTCTTAAATAATTAATATTAATTACTACATTTAAATCTTTAAATATTATTAAAATATATAAAATTAACACTAAAATTTATATGTAAAATAAATTTTCAATAAATTAAATAAACTATAAAAATTTTTTATTTATTTATATGTATAAAATTTAACATAGATTTTTTTTTTTTTTTTTTTATATTAATATATTTAATAATAATTTATTTTACATTAATTTATTAAATTAAAATATATTTATATATATATATATA